ATATGATAAAAGACAAAACAAAAAAACGATTCGTTATAAAAAAAAGAATAAAAAATTCAGTATATTTTCATTAAATTTGAATCCTTTAATTCGCGAGGAGCCGGATGAGAAGAAACTCTCATGTCCGATTTTGTAGTAGAGATGAAATTGAAAAAGAAGCATCAACTATAACCCCAAAAGAACCAGATTTCGTAAACAACATAGAGGAAGAATGAAAGGGATATCTTGTCGAGGCAATCGTATTTCTTTCGGTAAATATGCTCTTCAGGCACTTGAACCAGCTTGGATCACATCTAGACAAATAGAAGCAGGGCGACGAGCAATGACACGAAATGTGCGGCGTGGTGGAAAAATATGGGTACGTATATTTCCAGACAAACCCGTTACAGTAAGACCTACAGAAACACGTATGGGTTCGGGTAAAGGATCTCCCGAATATTGGGTAGCTGTCGTTAAACCAGGTAGAATACTTTATGAAATGGGTGGAGTAGCAGAAAATATAGCCAGAAAGGCTATTTCAATAGCGGCCTCAAAAATGCCTATACGAACTCAATTCATTATTTCGGGATAAATAGGAACGTAGAACCAAAGAAAAAAGTCTTGGGGATAAAAAAATTGCAGGTTTCTTTTTTTGGACAAACAATATTTCTTTTTTTTCCTTCACTCTTTGCTTTGCATTGAAAGAACAGATTCAAAAATGATATGATTCAACCTCAAACCCATTTGAATGTAGCGGATAATAGCGGGGCTCGAGAATTAATGTGTATTCGAATCATCGGAGCTAGTAATCGCCGATATGCTCATATCGGTGACATTATTGTTGCTGTGATCAAGGAAGCATTACCAAACACACCTCTAGAAAGATCAGAAGTGATCAGAGCTGTAATTGTACGCACTTGTAAAGAACTTAAACGTGACAACGGTATGATAATACGATATGATGACAATGCTGCAGTTGTTATTGATCAAGAAGGAAATCCAAAAGGAACTCGAGTTTTTGGTGCGATTGCCCGAGAGTTGAGACAGTTAAGTTTCACTAAAATAGTCTCATTAGCTCCTGAGGTATTATAAGATGATAGTTCTATTATACATAGTATTTGTATGAAATTAGATTGTATCTCACGCATATACCTTATATTTAACATAATTAAAGAATTTTTAAATACTATGTTAAATATTAAATATTTTAATAAAATTGAAATAAAAACATGTTGATTATATCAAAAATGGGAGGAAAGAATAATTTTAGTTTATCATGGGTAGGGACACTATTGCCGACATAATAACTTCTATACGAAATGCCGACATGAATAGAAAAGGGACGGTTCGAATAGCATCTACTAAGATCACCGAAAACATTGTTAAAATACTTTTACGAGAAGGTTTTATCGAAAACGTGAGAAAACATCAGGAAAACAACAAATATTTTTTTGTTTTAACCCTACGACATAGAAGGAATAGGAAAGGACCATCTAGAACTATTTTAAATTTAAAACGGATTAGTAGACCTGGCCTACGAATTTATTCTAACTATCAACGAATTCCTAGAATTCTAGGCGGGATGGGGATTGTAATTCTTTCTACTTCTCGAGGTATAATGACAGACCGAGAGGCTCGACTACAAGGAATCGGCGGAGAAATTTTGTGTTATATATGGTAATCTTTATGATATCCGCATTGTATTCGGAGTTTTTTGTCAACGAAAAGGGGCGGAGTAGTTGATATCACTCTTCCTACATTAGTTGATACTTCTAGGGGTTTTACCTAGAATGCTAAAATGAAAGAACAAAAAAAATTATTCATGAAGCTTAAATTAGTGAATCACTACCTAATGGTATGTTCAGGTTTCATTTAGATAATGAAGATCTAATTCTAGGTTATGGTTCAGGAAGTATCCCACGGGCTTTAGTTTGATACGTATAATAGCAGTCAAGGTTGAAGTAAGTCTTTATGTTATGCTTCAACCAGAAAACGTATAGTTTATAGACTCCACAAAAAGGATTCGAAAGATTAGGCGGTTTTTTCAACTTCAACATGCCCCCCCATGGAGCTGGAATTCGAGGTTTAAAATTTCAAGAAACTTATTTTCTTCCAATCCAAAAGTATATTCGGAATTAAGTTAAGGAACGACAACTATGAAAATAAGGTCCTCCGTTCGTAAAATTTGTGAAAAATGTCGACTGATCCGTAGGAGGGGGCGAATTATAGTAATTTGTTCCAACCCGAGACATAAACAAAGACAGGGCTAATCTTGTTAAAATGGACTCTCTAACATAAAGGATCCGATCCAATGAAAAAGATAAAATCTCCTTTAACATGAAATGGATATATCCATATATCTCTGAATTCGATGATAAAGTATGGCAAAATCTCTAGCAAGAACGGGTTCACGTAGGAATGGGCGTAGTGGTTCACGTAAAAGTGCACGTAGAATACCAAAGGGAGTTATTCATGTTCAAGCAAGTTTCAACAACACCATTGTGACTGTTACAGATGTACG